TTGTGTAACGATGAGACTAAAAAAGAATACTTGCCCAAAATATATGATCCTTTCTTGAATGGGACACATCGTAGAACAATCAAAAAAAAGTTTTCACCTTTAATCATAAATGAAACTTCGATAGAAAATTTCATAGGAACAAATAAACTTCATATTCTCTTTCTTACTGATACGGATTACCGAGAATTTGAACATAAAATAAATATATTTACTAAAAAACCATTATCAACAGAAATTGGTCATTTCTTGACTTTAATCAGTGAACTAAATAGAGAATCAAAATCGAATTTCAATTTTAAAGGACCTTCTTTATTTTCCGAAAAAGAACAAAAAAGAATGGATTCAGAAAATGAATCCAAATTTTTAAAATTTTTATTCAATGCAATTATAAGTGATCTTCTTAATCAAAAAAAAAAAAAAGAATCTATTGGAATAAAAGAAATTAATAAAAAGGTCCCTCGATGGTCATACAAATTAATCAACGAATTAGAACAACAGGAAGGAGAAAGTAAAGAAGAAGTACCAATAGATCATCAGATTCGTTCAAGAAAATCCAGACGTGTAGTGATTTTTACTGATAACCGGCAAAATACTGATACTAATAATACTGATACTAATAATCCTGATCAAACAGACGAAGTGGCTTTGATACACTATTCGCAACAATCGGATTTTCGTCGAGACATAATCAAAGGTTCTATGCGAGCCCAAAGACGTAAAACAATTATTGGAAAACTCTTTCAAGTAAATACGCATTCCCCGCTTTTTTTGGATAGAATAGACAAATCACACCCCTTTTCTTTTGATATCTCCGGACTGATGAAACTCAGTTTTCGAAATTGGATATGGATAGTAAAAGGAGCAGAATTCAAAATTTCAGATTCTAAAGAAGAAGAGATAAAAAGGGGGGAGAAAAGGGAGAAAGACAAGAAAGAAGAGAACAAAAGAAAGGAGATAGCGCGGATAGAAATAGCAGAAGTCTGGGATAGCATTCCACTTGCTCAAGCAATAAGAGGTTTCATGTTAATAATTCAATCGACTCTTAGAAAATATATTATATTACCTTCATTAATAATAGCGAAAAATATTAGCCGTATCCTATTCTTTCAATTTCCTGAGTGGTCTGAGGATTTTAAGGAATGGAATAGAGAAATGCATGTTAAATGTACCTATAATGGTGTTCAATTATCAGAAACAGAATTTCCGAAAAATTGGTTAATGGACGGCATTCAGATAAAGATTCTATTTCCTTTCTGTCTGAAACCTTGGCACAGATCTAAGCCACAGTCCTCTCATATAGATCGAATGAAAAAGAAAGGAAAAAAAAAAAATTTTTGTTTTTTAACAGTTTGGGGAATGGAAGCTGAACTTCCTTTTGGTTCTCCCCGAAAACGGCCTTCCTTTTTTGACTTTTTTGAACCGATTTTTAAGAAACGCGAAAAAAAAATTGGAAAATTTAAAAAGAAGTATTTTCTAGTTATAAAAGTTTTAAAAGAAAGAACAAAATTATTTCTAAATATCTCAAAAAAAACAAAAAAATGGATTATCAAAGGTATTCTATTATTTAAAAAAATAATAAAGGAACTCTCAAAAGTAAATCCAATTCTATTATTTAGATTGAGAGAAGTAGATAAATTAAGCGAAACTCAAAAAGAAAAAGATTCTATAACCCACAATCAGATAATTGATGAATCTTTTAGTCGAACTCGATTTACAGATTGGACGAATTATTTACTGACAGAAAAAAAAATGAAGGATCTAACTGATAGAACAAGCACAATCCGAAATCAAATAGAAAGAATTACAAAAGAGAAAAAAAAAGTGACTCCGGGAATAAATGTTAGTCCTAATAAAACAAGTTATAATGCTAAAAGATTCGAATCACCAAAAAATATTTGGCAAATATTAAAAAGAATAAATGCTCGATTAATCCGCAAATTACATTATTTTTTAAAATTTTTCACTGAAGGGATATACATAGAGATCCTTCTATATATCATTAATATTGACAAAACTGAGAATATTACCAAAACTAAGATACGACTTTTTCTTTTATTAACAAAAATTATTTATAAATTCATTTACAATAATATTTATAAATTCATTTACAATAATAAAACAAATCAAGAAAGAATTAATAAAACAAATCAAAATACAATTCACTTTATTTCGACTATAAACAAGTCACTTTATAATATTAGTAATAAGAATTCACATAATTTTTGTGACTTATACTTCTTGTCACAAGCATATGTATTTTACAAATTATCCCAAACCCAAGTTCTTAACTTGTATAAGTTAAGATCTATTCTTAAATATCGCGGAACATCTTTTTTTCTTAAGACTTCAATAAAAGATTATTTTGGAACACAAGGAATAATTCATTCTGAATTAAGACATAAGAAACTTCGGAATTCTGGAATAAATCAATGGAAAAACTGGTTAAGAGGTCATTATCAATACGATTTCTCTCCGATTAGATGGTCTAGATTAATAGCAC